TTCATTTTTATTTAATTGATCTCCCTCAATTAATCTTTCGTTACCGCCCCCTAGGAGAAGTAATAGGTAGGGATGACAGGATTTGAACCCGTGACATTTTGTACCCAAAACAAACGCGCTACCAAGCTGCGCTACATCCCTTTAAAAATTGTTGTACAATGTCATTGTACAAAATCCATGTCTTGTTTTCCACATCGTTATTTTTTTCTGTATCCATATAAAAATTTCTTGTCATTTCTTCTTTTTGGTTTCATATAATAAATAATCAAAAATTATATACATCTGATAAAATAAAAAAAGAATGAATATTTATTAGAATGCTTAAGAAAAAAGAAAGGGGTACCCCCTTTCTTTTTTAGGGACAGGGATAGGAAAACCTCATCTACTGCTCATTGTAGATATTTATTTTTGTTAGGAATTCCGTACAAAAAAGACAAATGATCTTGAACTACAGCATCTGACCATATATGTATTACAATAAAGAAGGAGGATTTTCAATGCGGGATATAAAAACATATCTCTCCACAGCACCCGTGCTAACTACTCTATGGTTTGGGTCTTTAGCAGGTCTATTGATAGAAATTAATCGTTTATTCCCCGATGCTTTGTCATTCCCCTTTTTTTAATTCTAGTTTAAGATCCTATTTAATTTTGGAGAACAGAAATGGAAAAGAGGTTCCTGTATAGGGTAAAAAATTCCACGAAATCGTAGCATAGAAAAAAGGATACTTAAATGAAATACTGGGAAGAATAATTGATAATTAGAAAAAATTGTATTACTCACATAAAATTATTATATTCTATTAATTTCTATTAATTGGAATTAACTAGTTAGTAACTTTTATTTCTATTTATAGATATATATATATTTTTTCTTTTTTGTTCTTTTCGTCTTCTTAGATTTAGATTCGGGTCGAAAATAGAAGAATTAAGTCGATCAAAAATTGAAAGGAGGTTCATGGCTAAGGGTAAAGATGTCCGAGTTAGAGTTATTTTGGAGTGTACCAGTTGTGCCCAAAATGGTGTCAATAAGAAATTGCCGGGCATTTCTAGATATATTACTAAGAATCGACACAATACACCCAGTCGATTAGACTTGAGAAAGTTTTGTCGTTATTGTCGCAAGCATACGATTCATCGGGAAATAAAGAAATAGATCGAATGGAACATATGTATTGTATTATTTTTCAAAGGAACAGGAAAAAGAAAAACTTAACATAAACATATATATGTATATAAATATATAATATACAAATAAAAAAAGAAAACTCATTTCGGTCAGATCTGAAATGAATAAAGAAATAGAAATTTAGAGATAAGGAATAAACCATGGATAAATCCAAGCAACCTTTTCGCAAATCCAAGCGATCTTTTCGTAGGCGTTTTCCCCCAATTGAATCGGGGGATCAAATTGATTATAGAAACATGAGTTTAATTAGTCGATTTATTAGTGAACAAGGAAAAATATTATCGAGACGGGTGAATAGATTGACCTTGAAACAACAACGATTAATTACTATTGCTATAAAACAAGCTCGTATTTTATCTTTGTTACCTTTTCTTAATAATGAAAAACAGTTTGAGAGAGCTGAGTCGATCCCTAGAACGGCTGGTCCACCCGAAAATAAATAGATATACTCTTAGATATACTCTTCCTATTGATTCAAAACTCCAAGCGGAACTCAAGCTCAGATTGATGTTTTGCTCGAAAAACCTCGAATCCAGATTTGATTGTTGTGTTCAAATAGGGAAAGAAAAAATCTTTTTTTTTTGAAAGATGTTCGTTCATTCCCACTACTTATCTTAATTTCTTTTTAATTTCTTAAATTCATTTTTATTCTATCTTCCCGGAGTCCATTCTCCGGGGAATTCTATTCTGTTTTCGCTATTTATATATATGATATATGACTTTTTAATCTCTTTTATTTGCCAATCTTATTGGAAATCATGTAAAGACAATTCTTATTTGATATAGCTATTTGCGCAAGTATTTTACGATTAAGAAGCAATTGCTTCTTGTACAGATTGTGTATCAATTTACTATAACTATAGAATACCCAATTCTCACGAGCTGCTGCATTTATTCGAGTAATCCACAAACGACGAAAGTCCCTCTTTTGTCTGCCCCTATCCCGATGAGAGGAAACCAAAGCTCTCATTTTCTGTTGAGTAGCAGTTCGGGTAAGTCTTGAATGGGCCCCTATAAAGGTTGATGCAAATAAACAAATTTTTGTTCGACGTCTCCGAGCTATATATCCTCGTCTAACTCTGGTCATTGAATCAAATTAAACTTTAATGAATAACTAATTGATTTCTTTTCTTTCAGTCATCCTCTTATACCCCCTCTAGTTAATTAATACCAAAACGGATTATTCCGATATATAAAATATAAATTCCAATGGCTTTTGCTACTATGACCTTCCCAACCACGATTTTTTATTCTTTCCGGGTAAAATACCCGGAAAGAATAAATTCTAGTGATAAAAAAAAAAATAGTGGGTTCCATCGTTTCTATGGTTACTTCGTAAACGGTGAGGTCCTCTCTATACACCGGAGCCTTTTCTTTCATTTAACCAAATGTTATTGTGAACTTTAGTTCACACTCCTTAGTTTAGCTCTACCAATCAGTAATAGTTCTTTTCACAAAAGGGTTATCCATACAGTGACGGCATTTAATTATGAAAGTTGGCTAGGTAGCTGACCTTGTTAGTCCGTTCTTTCAAGAATAGGAACATAACCTTTTTGCTTCTTATAGTACCCTTTCCTCCGCTTAATAGATAACTATTTGCTACCAATGGGGAATTACTTCTCATCTCAAACTGAGGTGATTGGATTTGCACCAATAGAAACCATAAATTTCATACACAAAAATATAGGTGGATGATGAATCTTTAGCTTTATAGATAGTAAATAAGGTTTTTCCATCCTATCTATCTTTATTCCTTGGTACTGGTGATTGGTACTTGAAAAATTGCTGTATTTATTTTGTTTGAACTCATGATCTAAACGAGTCGCACATACACCCGAGTACATGTTCCCCGTCGTTGAGGGCACCCCCTAAGTGCGGGGGATTTCGTGATATTTCGTATTGGCTGTCTTGTGTTTCTAATAAGTTGTTTAATTGTCGGCATATCATACATATATATAATAAAATAGGTTGGTTTAGATCGATCTTAACCTGATTTATTGATGATTATGAATTATTTAGATTCAATATCAAATCACGGAAAAATGGAATTATGGAGGGAATCATATATTTAGGCGAAATCCCCAATAGTTTCATTTTCGACCGCTACAAGATCAACAATGCCATGAGCTTGGGCTTCTGTTGCTGACATAAAAACATCTCTCTCCATGTCTTCGGATATAACCCATAAAGGGTTACCTGTTCTTTGTACATAAACCTTTGTGAGGGTTTCGCGAAGTCTGAGTAGTTCTTCCGCTTCCAAGATAAATTCCCCTGCTTGTGCCTCATAAAAAGAACTAGCAGGTTGGTGAATCATAACCCTGATAATATTGATCTAACATCATGCATGAACGGTTCTTCTATCTTGAAGAATTGGATTAAAGTAAGGACTAAAAAAACAAGAAAAAAAATAGAATTGAACGACGGACCGTACAGGCACCTTTTGTGCATTGCATACGGCTCTGCAATGGAATTTACTTTTCCCCCTTCTATTTTTTCGAAGAAAAAAAAAGAATCCATCCGATCTAGATTGTTGAATGATCCATTTACCACCCTTCCTTTCATTCATATTGTAATGTAAAAAAAAATACTATGATGGTTCTGTTGCTTTCTATATTTATCTCGTCTGTGATTTAGCAATCCCAAAGTTTCTTTTTGATACGATAAAATAAGAAAAAATTGTCTTTTTTTTTCGTACTCTTTTCTTTTCTTCGTAAGAGAAATATCAGAAAAAGGCTTCTGGTGTGGAAGAAAACGGTTTGTGACGCTGAAATGCACTCCCGACATAGAAGATCAAGTCGGAAATAACCTTTTTTCATACTACTATCTCGATAGAAAATATCGTGTTAGGAAAAACAATAATAGTTTGTTCATATCGAACTCGAAGTGCCATGCTATTATTACCTATTATTCATATTCAATATGGCGAAGGCATAGTCTTCTTCTTCTTTTTTTTCAATAAAAACTCATTGGCGCCAAGCATGGGGGAATGCTAGACGTTTGGTAATTTCCCCTCCGACCAGAATGAAGGATCCCATTGAAGCGGCTAATCCCATGCATATTGTATGTACATCGGGCGAAACAAATTGCATAGTATCATAAATAGCGATTCCTGGTATTACCCATCCACCAGGGGAATTTATAAACAAATAAAGATCCTTAGTATCATCTTCTATACTGAGATATACCATGAGACCAACAAGTTGATTTGAGATCTCGCTATCAACTTCTTGGCCTAAAAAAAGTAATCTTTCTCGATAAAGTCGGTTGATTAGGACAAAATTATATCCCTTTTGAACCGTACGCGCATCTTTGGATGCATACGGTTCAAAAAAATTGCGAAAATAAAGAATCAATGTGTCGATTCCAATCCTATCTCTCTTTTTTTTAAGAGATTCCTGCTTTTCTAATGAAGGGGTTTTTTCTTCCATTAAAAAAAAGAAAGAGTTTTTACCCCTTCCCTAAAAAAAAGAATTTACTGAACTTATTTAATTAACCTCTCATTGATGTATTGTTTCGTCGAGATTTAAATCACGATGTCATTTTCTTGTTCCTGAATGGGCCCTTTAAATTCTTTTAGGTTCATGTTCTACTCCGGGGAAATATCTATCCGAATTCTAGTTGTACATATAGGACAAATGATCTCAGTACCACTTCTTTTTGCTACGAGTTTTTTTTTCAATTCGTTTCATGTCTCCCAAAAACTATTCAATGTAATGGTTGACATGGCAGTTTAAGAGTTCTTCTCTAATTAAATAAATAAAATAGAAGAATCTTCTATGCATAGCTACAAGTGGTAATTCTACATATATTACTATTACCCATTTGGTATTTTATGAGCAGAGCCTGGATACTTCATTTTTTTTAGTCCAAGTTAACCATAAATTCTTCTAATTAAGAATATTGCTCAAATTAATCTAATTTAACTTCACGCTACCCATGATTGATTCTTCAATCAATACAATATTTCTTGGGCGAAACAGAGGATATCTCCATCGGGGGAGAAAATGGGGAAATTCCATATGACCCAATATGTCTGACAAGTCGCACTATACGTCAACCCAAACTGCATCTTCCTCTCCAGGACTCCGAAAAGGTACTTTTGGAACACCAATGGGCATTAAATTAAAGAAAAAATTTAAGTACTATACTTCACTTTAATATGGAAACGTAAGAATGAGTTTATTGTCTTCTTCGAAGGTTTTTAGAGAAAGATGGAATTAATAAATAAAAATCTTAATGAAGAGATAGATCGTTCGAATAATAAAAAGGATCCATACATTCATTCCCCCCAAATAGGACTAATGCTCCCATTGCGTATTGGTACTTATCGGGTATAGAATAGATCTGCTTCTCTTTGTTCTTACGAACAGAATTCAGCCATTATTTTCAACGGAATACAATAAAAAGTAACCTTTTCTCATACAGAATTCGCTGAAAAGATTAGGTAATTATAGTATAAGTCTATTGCAATGCGATAAAGTTACATAGTGTCTATTTTTCTTTGAGAAAGGGGTATTTCCATGGGTTTGCCTTGGTATCGTGTTCATACTGTCGTATTGAATGATCCCGGCCGATTGCTTTCTGTCCATATAATGCATACGGCTCTAGTTTCTGGTTGGGCCGGTTCGATGGCTCTATATGAATTGGCGGTTTTTGATCCCTCTGACCCCGTTCTTGATCCAATGTGGAGACAAGGTATGTTCGTTATACCCTTCATGACTCGTTTAGGAATAACCAATTCATGGGGTGGTTGGAGTATTTCAGGAGGAACTGTAACGAATTCGGGTATTTGGAGCTATGAAGGCGTGGCCGGAGCACATATTGTGTTTTCTGGCTTGTGTTTTTTAGCGGCCATCTGGCATTGGGTGTATTGGGACTTAGAAATATTCTGTGATGAACGTACAGGAAAACCTTCTTTGGATTTGCCCAAAATCTTTGGAATTCATTTATTTCTCTCAGGAGTGGCTTGCTTTGGCTTTGGCGCATTTCATGTAACAGGCTTATATGGTCCTGGAATATGGGTGTCTGATCCTTATGGACTAACTGGAAAAGTACAATCTGTAAGTCCAGCGTGGGGCGCGGAAGGTTTTGATCCTTTTGTTCCCGGCGGAATCGCCTCTCATCATATTGCAGCAGGTACACTGGGCATATTGGCAGGCCTATTCCATCTTAGTGTCCGTCCGCCTCAACGTCTCTACAAAGGATTACGTATGGGCAATATTGAAACTGTACTTTCTAGTAGTATCGCTGCTGTTTTTTTTGCAGCTTTTGTTGTTGCTGGAACTATGTGGTATGGGTCAGCAACAACCCCAATCGAGTTATTTGGTCCCACTCGTTATCAGTGGGATCAGGGATACTTCCAGCAAGAGATATATCGAAGAGTTGGTGCCGGACTAGCTGAAAATCTAAGTTTATCGGAAGCTTGGTCTAAAATTCCCGAAAAATTAGCTTTTTATGATTACATTGGTAATAATCCGGCAAAAGGGGGATTATTCAGAGCGGGCTCAATGGATAGCGGGGATGGAATAGCTGTTGGATGGTTAGGACATCCCGTCTTTAGAGATAAAGAAGGGCGCGAGCTTTTTGTACGTCGTATGCCTACTTTTTTTGAAACATTCCCGGTAGTTTTAGTAGATGGAGATGGAATTGTTCGGGCAGATGTTCCTTTTCGAAGGGCAGAATCAAAGTATAGTGTCGAACAAGTAGGTGTAACTGTTGAGTTCTATGGTGGCGAACTCAATGGAGTCAATTATAGCGATCCCGCTACTGTGAAAAAATATGCTAGGCGCGCACAATTAGGCGAAATTTTTGAATTAGACCGCGCTACTTTAAAATCTGATGGTGTTTTTCGTAGTAGTCCAAGGGGTTGGTTCACTTTTGGGCATGCTTCGTTTGCTTTGCTTTTCTTTTTTGGACATATTTGGCATGGCGCTAGAACCTTGTTTAGAGATGTTTTTGCTGGTCCGGATTTGGATGCTCAAGTGGAATTTGGAGCATTCCAAAAACTTGGAGATCCAACTACAAAGAGACAAGTAGTTTGATACAAGACTGCTCTGGTATCTTTATCCTCTATCTCTATTTTTTTCTCGGGTACCCGAGAAAAAAATAGAGACTTGAATCAACTTCTTTTCGTTGATTCTTTCCCCTCTTTTTTTATGGTATGGTAAATGATCCCACTCAATCAAACGAATAGATGTGAAAGCTATAATTGTAAACCACGATCGAATCTATGGAAGCATTGGTTTATACATTCCTTTTAGTCTCGACTTTAGGGATAATTTTTTTCGCTATCTTTTTTCGAGAACCACCAAAGGTTCCGACTAAAAAATAATGAAATAATTTTTCATTATAGAAACTGAAGTAATGGGCCCTCATATCAAGAGGCTCATTACTTCAACAAGTCTAGTCTCCGTGTTCCTCGAATGGATCTCTTAGTTGTTGAGAGGGTTGCCCAAAAGCGGTATATAAGGCGTACCCCGTAAAGCTTACAAGTAAACCTGATATGAAGATGGCGACTAAGGTTGCTGTTTCCATTTTTAGAAAATTTCAAGATCACAATGGATCTACGATAAGATCGTTTATTTATTTACAATTACAACGGAATAGTATACAAAGTCAACCGATCTCAACCAATGATTAAATAGGATTTATGGCTACACAAACCGTTGAGGGTAGTTCTAGATCTAGGCCAAGACAAACTACTGTAGGGAGTTTATTGAAACCATTGAATTCAGAATATGGTAAAGTAGCTCCGGGCTGGGGGACTACACCACTTATGGGAGTTGCAATGGCTCTATTTGCAATATTCCTATCTATTATTTTGGAAATTTATAATTCTTCCGTTTTACTGGATGGAATTTCAATGAGTTAGGTTCATAAGAACTATGAACCTCTAGTTTTTCAATCAAAAAAATTTTTATTTAAAACTTGGATTTATAGACCTTTTTGGTAGTTCGACTGTGGTATTTCTTTTTTCGGTATTTCCGGAATATGAGCGTGTGACTTGTTATAATTGATCCTATTGATAATACAGAGAATGGCCCTGTCATCTCTATTAAGATGATTCCACCCCGTCGGATATTTATTCTAATATCTGGAACACGGAATATTATAGAAAAAAGTAAGAAAAAAATATTCTAACTATGATTCATACCTATTATTTAGACCTTGCAACCGGACTAAAAAAATTTCAAATGGGGATTTCCCAAATTAAATAATTTTTCTTTCTTTAGACTTATGAAAAGAACAACTTCTTTCTCTAGATTTTGTTGAGTCATTACATCCACTCATTGAAATTGAATAATTGATGATCAAATGGTTTTTACTCAAAGAACCCGTTTATTTAGCTTGGGATTAAATCATCGTGGTTCTTGTATGAATCTGAGGTTTTAATTGATTTATAGGGTCTTAACAAGGGAATTCCTATCAACAGTCGACCCGCATTACGCACAAAAAACAACAAATTAAATAACAAAAACAAAAAACAAAATAGGAAAGAGAAGATTCAAGAGGCCTGGAACGATCAATATAAAGAAAAAGAAAGGTGAACGAGCTAACTTGATATTTTTGGCATTAGCATCACAAAGAAGAGATTTCGGATTTTTTTGACTTCCTATCTTTGGCACAAATTGCATCGAGCAGCTAAGAAGTTTTGAACTTTCTATTGCATATCCGTCGAAATCGGTATTTGTGTGTTTCTGTTTGAGCCGTACGAGATGAAATTCTCATATACGGTTCTCGGGGGGGGGGTCCTCTCAGATTCCCTATCTCAATAAAGTATATGATTGGTTCGAGGAACGTCTCGAGATTCAAGCGATTGCAGATGATATAACTAGTAAATATGTTCCTCCTCATGTCAACATATTTTATTGTCTAGGAGGAATCACGCTTACTTGTTTTTTAGTACAAGTAGCTACGGGTTTTGCTATGACTTTTTACTATCGTCCAACTGTTACGGAGGCCTTTTCCTCTGTTCAATACATAATGACTGAAGCCAACTTTGGTTGGTTAATTCGATCAGTTCATCGATGGTCAGCAAGTATGATGGTTCTAATGATGATTCTGCACGTATTTCGTGTGTATCTTACAGGTGGGTTTAAAAAACCCCGCGAATTAACTTGGGTTACAGGTGTGGTTCTGGCTGTATTGACTGCATCTTTTGGTGTAACTGGTTATTCCTTACCTCGGGACCAAATTGGTTATTGGGCAGTAAAAATTGTGACAGGCGTGCCTGACGCTATTCCTATAATAGGATCTCCTTTGGTGGAGTTCTTACGTGGAAGTGCTAGTGTGGGTCAATCTACCTTGACTCGTTTTTATAGTTTACACACTTTTGTATTGCCTCTTCTTACTGCCGTATTTATGTTAATGCACTTCCCAATGATACGTAAGCAAGGTATTTCAGGTCCTTTATAGTTATAGCTTTATTTTATAGAGAAAACAGATCATAGATATTTGTAATTTCTGATATATCCTATCGGGAAGGAACAATAGTATTTCATTGCTACAAATATGTATTATTGAAAAAATAAGACATGTTTTTTGATACTTCTCTTCAACTCCGAAGTAGTTTAGTTCTTATTTGATAAGAATAGTTGAAGTGGATTCTCCGAAGAGAGGATGGATGGATTATGGGAGTGTGTGACTTGAACTATTGATTGGGCCATGCCGATATATTATTTTATCCGCCACGTTGAAATTCACAACCAAACGTGTCTCCGCATCCAACCACCACGTAAATCCCCCTATGTAGCATAGGATAGGCCGGTTCGCTTGAGGAGAATTTTTTCTATGATCATGTCCGAATTATGTCATGCATGAACAGGCTCCGTAAGATCTTGTAGAATAAGTGATGTGACACGATCCAATGTTTTATCTATCCCACTTACTTATTTATAGTATGGAAATGCATTCGTTTCCTCTGCATCGACCTCGATCTATAATATGATACTATCGGAGTGAAATAAGGGATCTAAGGAAGAACAGAGGCTAGACTTTATTAGTAACAAGTAAAGACTTTGTATGTAAGAAAATCAAGATGTTGTGGGGAAAAAAACGAATAAAATCAAAAAGACATGAGACAGTCCAAAAAGCCCTTGATTATGATCAAATTTTTAAGCCTACTTGGATATTGAGCATTTATCTGTAAGAACTAAATTATTTGCACTGAATATGAATAGGTGCAACTTTGGAAATGGGACCTAGTAAATCCTTTCTCACTTACATAGAGTCATTCTATTTTATATGTGTGGATATCTATTAAATATAGATTTTCTATCAATCTATTTCTGTAATTCTTTTGAATCTTGCTCGAGCCGGATGATGAAAAATTATCATGTCCGGTTCTTTCGGGGGATGGATCCATAAGAATTCACCTATCCCAATAACAAAGAAACCTGACTTGAACGATCCTGTATTAAGAGCTAAATTGGCCAAAGGGATGGGGCATAATTATTATGGAGAACCCGCATGGCCCAATGATCTTTTATATATTTTTCCGGTAGTAATTCTAGGTACTATTGCATGTAATGTCGGCTTAGCAGTCCTAGAACCATCAATGATTGGTGAACCGGCGGATCCATTTGCAACTCCTTTGGAAATATTGCCCGAATGGTACTTTTTTCCTGTATTTCAAATACTCCGCACAGTACCCAATAAATTATTGGGTGTTCTTTTAATGGTTTCAGTACCAACAGGATTATTAACAGTACCCTTTTTGGAGAATGTTAATAAATTCCAAAATCCATTTCGTCGTCCAGTAGCTACAACAGTCTTTTTGATCGGTACCGCAGTAGCTCTTTGGTTAGGTATTGGAGCAACATTACCTATTGATAAATCTCTAACTTTAGGTCTTTTTCAAATTGATTCAACTGTGAAATACCACGATCTAGGTATCTAGGGAATAGTCGCTTCTAAAGTGAATCCTCCCTAGATACATGAATTTTATTATGATCTATTTCGCGAAAATACGAATTGTGTGTCGAAGATAAAAAATGAAGTAAAAAAAAAAGAATATGAAAAAATTTCTTTAAAATGAAAACTTATTCTTAGGTAAATTGATTGCGAAATGTTTCTGTAGAGTGTCCAATATCCGTTTTACATCTTCTGTACGAAAATATTCAATTCGCATAAGATCCTCCTGACTGTTACTCAAAAGGTCCAATAATGTATGTATATTGGACTTTTTGAGACAATTATAGGCCCTAGGAGATAGTTCTAATTGGTCAATAAAAATACATTTCAATGGAATTCCTTTTTTGTTTTTACTTAGCTTAGTTAATCCATTTTGAAAGGTAAAAGGAGGTAGAGTAAACCTGTTTTTATTTTCCTCGAAATTAATGTTCCTTTCCTCCGCATGCAGAAAAGGAATAAATAAATGAATCAAATTACGAGAAGCTTCATAAAGTGCTTCCTTAGGAGTTAAACTTCCATTCGTCCATATTTCTAGAAAAAGTATTTCTTGTTTTTCATTTCCATTTCCATAAGAATGAATACTATGATTTGCATTTCGAACAGGCATGGATACAGCATCTATAGGATAACTTCCGTTTTGAGACTTATTTGTGGGGTTCATACGGTATCCGCGATCTCTATTGATTTGTAATCCAATACGCAAATCAATTGGTTCCGTCAGGTTAGCTATATGCTGTGTTGCGTCAACTATTTCCACGGAAGGCGGTGAGATGATATCTTGAGCGGTTACGTATCTAGGACCTCTAACGCAAATGGATGCGTCTCTAACTCCATACAGATTACTTCTCAATACAATTTCTTTCAAATTTATTAAAATTTCATGTACCGATTCCTCAATACCTACTATCGTAGAATATTCATGTGGCACTTTCTCAGATTTAGCACGTGTGATACATGTTCCTTCTATTTCTCCAAGTAAAGCCCTTCGCATGGCAATACCTATGGTATCGGCTTGCCCTTTCATGAGCGGGGACAGAATGAAACGACCATAATAAAGACGCGTACTGTCTACTCTTGATTCAACACATTTCCACTGTAGTGTTCGAGTGGATCCTGCTATTTCCTCTCGAACCATACTAATATTATTATTTGATCAGATCATTGAATCGTTTATTTCTCTTGAAATCCATTTCATTCTTTTTTTTACACACGTCTTTTTTTGGGAGGTCTACATCCATTATGTGGCATAGGTGTTACATCACGTACGAAACTTAATAGTATACCACTTCTACGAATAGCCCGTAATGCTGCGTCTCTTCCGAGACCAGGACCTTTTATCATAACTTCTGCTCGTTGCATACCTTGATCTACTACAGTACGAATAGCATCTAAAGCGGCTGCTTGCGCAGCATAGGGTGTTCCCCTTCTTGTGCCTTTGAATCCAGAAGTACCGGCGGAGGCCCAAGAAACCACTCGACCTCGTACATCTGTAACAGTTACAATGGTATTGTTGAAACTGGCTTGAACATGAATACCTTTTGGTATTCTACGTCCAGTCTTACGTAAACTAATACGTCCATTCCTACGCGAACCAATTCTTTGTATAGGTTTTGCCATATTTTATCATCTCATAAATATGAATCAGAAATATATAAAAAGATATGGAGATATCCATTTTATGTTAAAACAAATCTTTTATTTTTACATAACCCCCTCTTTGAGAAACTTTAGAAAGATTATCCTTGTCTCTGTTTATGTCTCGGATTGGAACAAATCACTATAATTCGTCCGCGCCTACGGATCAGTCGACATTTTTCACAAATTTTACGAACAGAAGCCCTTATTTTCATATTTCTTACTCCTTACTTTAATTTTTAATCTATTCCTTGGAAGAAAATAAGTCTCTTGTTTTTTTTTCTTCAAATTGTATCTTTGATGAAAGGGATTTTTTCAAAAAGAATCTATCTAATCGTTCGAATCTTTGTTCCGAAGTCTATAAATTATACGTCCCCTGGTCGAATGAATAATATTGCCTTATTTCTATTTTGATTCTTTCCCCCGGCAGTGTTTGTATCAAACTACGTCGGATCTTCCCCGAAATATAACCTAGAATTAGATCTTCATTATATAAAATATAAACGGATTCGGAGAGCATACCATTGGGAAATGATTCAGTAATTAAACCTTCATGAATCATTTTTTTTTTCATTCCAGGCAACCTCTTTGAAGTATCAACTAATGGAGGAAGAGTTATATAACTCACCTTTCCTCTCTATTTCACAAATAGGAAGTTAGAGATCAAATTAGGATACCAGAGGAGGATCACCATATATAACACAAAATTTCTCCTCCAATTTTTTCTAGTCTAGCTTCTCGATCTGTCATTATGCCTCGAGAAGTGGAAAGAATTACAATTCCCATTCCACCTAAAATCTTAGGAATTTTTTTATAGTTGGAATAAATTCGTAGACCGGGTCGACTGATACGTTTTAAAATCGTTTTATATATTCCTTTCCTAGTTCTTTTATGGCGCAAGGTTGAAACCAAAAAATTTTTATTACTTTCCTGATGTTTCCGAACATTTTCAATAAAACCCTCTCGTAGGAGTATTTTAACAATGTTTTCGGTGATATTTGTGGATACTATTCGAACCGTTCCATTTTTACTCATGTTAGCTCTTATAGAAGTTATTATATCAGCAATAGCGTCTCTGCCCATGACGAATTATAATTATTGGTGCTTCCTAATTTTGAATACTTCAAAGTATTCATTATTTAATTTAATTTGAAATTTATTATTAAATTAATTCTTAAATTAGTAAAAGTATATGCGTGAGACACAATCTATTAATTGGGTTTATTTCAGATATCCTACTAGAACAATATCATAATTTGATCTATGACTATGAGTCTTTATAATACCTCGGGAGCTAATGAAACTATTTTAGTAAAATTCAACTGTCTCAATTCCCGAGCAATCGCGCCAAAAACTCGAGTTCCTTTTGGATTTCCTTCTTGATCAATGACAACCGCTGCATTGTCATCATATCGTATTATCATACCGTTGTCACGTTTGAGTTCTTTACATGTACGTACAATTACAGCTCTTATTACTTCTGATCTTTCTAGAGGCATATTGGGCACTGCTTCTTTAATTACAGCAACAATAACGTCACCAATATGAGCATATCTATGATTACCAGCTCCTATGATTCGAATACACATTAATTCTCGAGCTCCACTGTTATCTGCTACATTCAAAAGGGTCTGAGGTTGAATCATATCATTTTTATTTGAATTTTTTATTTTATTTCAATGCAAAGAATGAGGAAAAAGAAGAAATAGTATTTGTCTAGAAATAAAGAAACTCGTGGTTGTTTTTTCATCCCTTTTATATTATATTAAATTTTTTTATATTAAATTTAGTTCTACATCCCTATCCTGAAATAACAAATTGAGTTTTTATAGGCATTTTGCACGCAGCTATTGAAATTGCTGCTCTGGCTACAGTTTCTGAGACTCCGCCCATTTCGTAAAGTATTCGACCGGGTTTAACAACAGATACCCAATATTCGGGAGATCCCTTTCCTGACCCCATACGTGTTTCTGCGGGCCTTACTGTAATAGGTTTATCGGGAAAAACACGTACCCATATTTTTCCACCACGACGCGCATATCGTGTCATTGCTCTTCGTCCTGCTTCTATTTGTCTAGCGGTAATCCAAGCAGGTTCAAGTACCTGAAGAGCATATCTGCCGAAACAAATATGATTACCCCGGCAAGATATTCCTTTCATTCTTCCTCTATGTTGCTTACGAAATCTGGTTCTTTTGGGGTTATAGTTGATGGTTTTTTCCCACCTCTACTACAGAACCGGACATGAGAGTTTCTTCTCATCCAGCTCCTCACGAATGAAAGGATTCGATAATATTACAGATGCGCATGTATTTAATAACTAATACATTAAACTAAGTAATGGGATTTATTGATATTATATTTCATTTATTAGATAAGAAGCTGTATATACGGTTAGATTTGTCTAGTTCTAGATATAGATAATGTTTCTTTTTTATACCGGATCCTTATTTTTTTTTTTTTACTTTTCTTTTAATAAATTATTGAATCAAGACAATATTGGAATCCAATAAATAAGAAATAAGGGTTTCGCGGGCGAATATTGACTCTTTCCTTTTCCTGCTTTATTCGTAGGATCAATCCACAACCTCTCCGAGTAAAAAAAAATTGTTCTTGGTTCCTTCCGCCATCCCGCCTGCTCAATCATTTGGATTCTTTTAAATAGAATCCTATATAGTCACAGGTTTCGTCGTTCCTATAGCTTCTCCATTAATGATTAGGCCTGAACTCTGCAATGGAGCTCTCAACAAAATCTGTCTCCGAGTCAATCTCCTCAGTTTCTATTAACCGGAAGCTCTTTATTATTTATATATCATTTATTATTTCTATATCAATCGATACAATATTAAACAATATTAAAACAATATGAAATTAATGCTTTATTACACTGCCTTTTATTTATATGAGGTAATTCATAGACCATACATATTGGAATTATATATCATTGATATTTTTGTTCTCTCTTTCTATCACCTTTCCATTTATCCGCATCCCTTTATTTTTATTCTTTTTTCAAATCCACAATCAGATTTTTTTGTTATGGAACAATTCCAGTTGTTACAACTATATGATTGATCCAGTCATATAGTGACTGTTTTTGGGATCTCGACAATATGAAGCAATAAGTTAGTTATTAGTTTTTAATTTTTTTTTTTTTTTTTTTTTTTTTATAGTAGTTGTAGTTATTGAGTTAATATTAGGGATCAGTCTTTTTTTGATCCTACTAAAAACTCTAAAGAAAAAACTAACGAGTCACACACTAAGCATAGCAATAAAAAAAAAGTTAATTTCTTTTTTATTCAACCTTATAGAATTTGAATTATTTTATTTTTTTGATTTAACAGAAAAACAGAAAAAGTTTCTAGTTTTTTGTTCTATATATCACTATATTACTGGATAGAATGACAAGATAAATAAAGGTCTATTATTCTTCATCCACAAATATCCAAATTTTGAGGCCTAGTACTCCATAGATAGTTCGAATTGTATAGGAACAATGATCAATTTTAGCGCGAATTGTTTGTAGAGGAACTCTACCTTCTCTGATCCATTCGACACGTGCAATTTCTTTTCCGTCAATACGTCCTGCAATTTGTATTTGAATTCCTTTTGTATCTGTTTGTTCAGTTAATTCAATAGCTCTTTTCATTGCCTTTCGAAATGAAACTCTATTTCTTAATTGAGAAGCCATATATTCTGCAAGAATATTGGGGTCTCCATAAGGTTTTTCTATTCGTGTGATAGCAATGTTGATTCTTCGGTTCACAGAACGAAATTCTTTTTGTACATTCATCTGTAATTCTTCGATTCCTCGTGTTCGGCCCTCTATTAATAAATTTGGGAATCCAATATGAATTATAACCTGGATTAAATCAATTCTTTTTTGAATTTCTATACGCGCAATTCCAATTCCTTCGAAACCTGAGGATATTCTCTTATTTTTTTGTACATAGTTCTTTATACAATTCCGTATTTTCTCATCTTCTTGTAGACCTACAGAAAAATTTTTTGGTTGTGCGAACCAAAAGGAATGATGATTTTGGGTTGTACCAAGTCTGAAACCAAGCGGATTTATTTTTTGTCCCATATTTTTTATTATATTATCTTTCCATCTATTTTTTTCTAAATATGAATCTAAATCTTAAATTCATCGAAAGATAATTTGGATTTATCTTTTAATACAATTGTTATATGACAAGTTGGTCTTTTTATCGGATAACTACGTCCTCGAGCTCTAGGTCTTAATTTTTTCACAAAAGGACCTCCATTGACTTCGGCTTTACTAATGAATAAATCGGTTTCGTTCAAACCCATATTATGACTGTTTGCTGCTGCGGAATAAACCAATTTTAAAATGGGATAAGACGCTCGATAAGGCATAAGTTCCAATATCATAAGCGTTTCCTCATAAGAACGCCCACGAATCTGATCAATTACTCTTTGCGCTTTGAAACCAGACATACTTATATGTTGAGCTAAAACTTTTACTTCTCTACTCGAATTTGAGTTCTTTTTCTTTATCATAAGGTTATCTCCCGCCAATGAATGATAAGTATCTATTTTTTTTCCAAATTAACGACGAGATTTATTATCGTTTCTCGCATGTCTCGCGAAAGTCAGAGTAGGCGCGAATTCTCCCAATTTGTGACCTACCATACGATCTGTTATATAAATAGGTAAATGTTCCTTTCCATTATGAATAGCGATTGTATGGCCAATCATTTTGGGTATAATGGTAGATGCCCGAGACCAAGTTACTATTATTTCTTTCTCCTCCCTCATGTTGAGTTTTTCAATTTTTCTTGATAAATGATTAGCTACAAAAGGGTTTTTTTTTAGTGAACGTGCCATAGCTGATTACTCCTTTTTTTACATTTTAAAGATTGGCATTCTATGTCCAATAGAATATCTCGATCTTCTATGTCCAATAGAATATCTCGATCTAAGTATGAAGGTAAGAATAAATACAATAATGATGAATGGAAAAAAGAGAAAATCCTTTAGCTAGATAAGGGGCGGATGTAGCCAAGTGGATCAAGGCAGTGGATTGTGAATCCACCACGCGCGGGTTCAATTCCCGTCGTTCGCCCATCACATTATTTCAAATTCACAAAATTCTATTTTCAATATTCCTATTTACGGCGACGAAGAATAAAACTATCACTATATTTTTTCCTTTTCCGACTTCTTCTTCCAAGCGCAGGATAACCCCAAGGAGTTGTGGGTTTTTTTCTACCAATTGGGGCTTTCCCTTCCCCACCTCCATGGGGATGGTCTACAGGGTTCATAACTACTCCTCTTACTACAGGACGCTTACCTATCCAACACTTCGATCCGGCTCTACCCAAACTTTGTTGATTCACCCCAACATTACCCACTTGTCCGACTGTTGCTAAGCAGTTTTTGGATATCAAACGGACCTCCCCGGATGGTAATCTTAATGTGGCTGATTTACCCTCTTTTGCGATCAGTTTCGCTACAGCGCCCGCCGCTCTAGCTAATTGTCCACCCTTTCCAAGCGTGATTTCTATGTTATGTATGGCCGTGCCTAAGGGCATATCGGTTGAAGTAGATTCTTCTTTTAAAAACCCCTTCCCAAACTGTACAAGCTTCTTCCAAAGCATACGGCTTTCTAGATGTATATGATGATATCTAGACAGATGGATCTTTATCTTATATGAATCGTATGATGAAGTACCACATGAGTGGATATATAGGAATCCAAATCTGCCGAATCACTCATGTATGATCTTCTACATCCTAGGTCTCCCCGTTCCATCATCTGGCTTATGTTCTTCATGTAGCATTCAGACCGAATGACTCTATGAAATTACGTCGATACTTCCACATATTACGGGTAACGTAGGAGACATCTCTATTTTTCCCCGGGGGGATCTTTATAATTACCACTGCTTAGCTTTCAATTCGCCTCTGACCATCAAATTAAATGTGAATAACCCGTCCTCCTCTCTTTGAAACAAGGGGCGCTTCCGGTTCTGTGCGTGCTTCAAACAATTTTGTCTTCTCCATATTACCATATCTCTAGAGTCAATAATTTTCTATGAGGAACTACTGAACTCAATCACTTGCTGCCGTTACTCAACAGTTTTCTGTTGAGGTCTATCCCATAGAGGTACTCAAATTGGATCAGTGATTGATTTCTAGGTTTCATCGTAAACCTAATTGGTTACTTCCAATTACGTAAATCAATAGTTCAAACCGCACTCAAAGGTAGGGCGTTTCCCATTGATATAGGGACTTCTGTACCAGAAACAATGGTATCTCCAATTATAGCCCCTCTGGGGTGTAAAATATATCTTTTCTCGCCATCCCCATAATGTATGAGACAAATGTATGCATTTCGATTAGGGTCATATTCTATGGTTACGATTCTACCAGATATGTCTTTTTCATTCCGTCGAAAATCGATTTTACGGTATAGACGCTTATGACCTCCCCCTCTATGTCTTGCGGTAATGATTCCTCTGGCATTACGACCTTTACCACAATGATGCTGTCCACAGATCAAATTATTTCGTGGATTGGATTTCATTTGACTGTCTATGGCTCTATTACGTGTGCTCGGGGTAGAAGTTTTGTATAAATGTATCGCCGTGTTATTAAGTATTTTGCTTTAAGTTCTTTTCTCTATAAGAGGTGGAATAGAATAACCCGGTTGAAGCGTAATGATCATACGTCTGTAATGCATTGTATGTCCCATAATAGGTCCTATTCTTCTACCCTTTCCTGGGAGTCGATGACTATTCATAGCTATTACCTTGACACCAAAGAAGAGTTCGACCCAATGCTTTATTTCTGTCCTAGTTGATCCTGATTCGACATTAGAAGTATATTGATTGTTCCCCAATAACCGAATACTTTTTTCTGTAAATACTGCATATTTGATTCCATCCATAACTCCATTTTCTTCCCTATGAGTTCCAGTATCGATAAGAATTCTAGTTCTTACTGTTCATATGTTATGGTATGAATATACCATACCAATTCGTTATGTATGGATGATGAGATTCCATTGATACAGAGCCAATTCCAATAGACTTATTGAACGTTCCCATTGGCGTGCATCCAGCAGGAATTGAACCTACGAATTTGCCAATTATGAGTTGGGCGCTTTAACCATTCAGCCATGGATGCTTAACAGGGCTCATTGTACATCGTGAATAACCAAATTCCAATTGAAATGAAATCTTTAGGAGGAATCAATGAAAATCTTTAGGAGGAATCAATGAAACGATATCAATTCAAATCCTGGATCTTCGAATTGAGAGAGATATTGAGAGAGATCAAGAATTCTCACTATTTCTTAGATTCATGGATCAAATTCGATTCAGTGGGATCTTTCACTCACATTTTTTTCCACCAAGAACGTTTTATGAAACTCTCTGACCCCCGAATTTGGAGTATCCTACTTTCACGTGATTCACAGGGTTCAACAAGCAATCGATATTTCACGATCAAAGGTGTAGTACTGCTTGTAGTAGTGGTCCTTATATCTCGTATTACCAATCGAAAGATGGTCGAAAGAAAAAATCTCTATTTGATGGAGCTTCTTCCTATACCTATGAATTCCATTGGACCCAGAAATGAGACATTGGAAGAATCTTTTTGGTCTTCCAATATCAATAGGTTGATTGTTTCGCTCCTGTATCTTCCAAAAGAGAAAAAGATTTCTGAGAGTTGTTTCATGGATCCGCAAGAGAGTACTTGGGTTCTCCCAATAAATAAAAAGTGTATCATGCCTGAATCGAACCGGGGTTCGCAGTGGTGGAGGAACCAGATCGGAAAAAAGAGGGATTCTAGTTGTAAGATAGCTAATGAAACCGTAGCTGGAATTGAGATCTCATTCAAAGAGAAAGATAGCAAATATCTGGAGTTTCTTTTTTTATCCTATACGGATGATCCGATCCGCAAGGACCATGATTGGGAATTGTTTGATCGTCTTTCTCCGAGGAAGAAGCGAAACATAATCAACTTGAATTCGGGACAGCTATTCGAAATCTTAGGGAAAGACTTGATTTGTTATCTCATGTCTGCTTTTCGTGAAAAAAGACCAATTGAAGGGGAGGGTTTCTTCAAACAACAAGGAGCTGAGGCAACTATTCAATCAAATGATATTGAGCACGTTTCCCATCTCTTCTCGAGAAACAAGTGGGGTATTTCTTTGCAAAATTGTGCTCAATTTCATATGTGGCAATTCCGCCAAGATCTCTTCGTTAGTTGGGGGAAGAATCAGCACGAATCGGATTTTTTGAGGAACGTATCGAGAGAGAATTGGATTTGGTTAGACAATGTGTGGTTGGTAAACAAGGATCGGTTTTTTAGCAGGGTACGGAATGTATTGTCAAATATTCAATATGATTCCACAAGATCTATTTTCGTTCAAGTAACGGATTCTAGCCAATCGAAAGGATCCTCTGATCAATCCAGAGATCATTTCGATTCCATTAGAAATGAGGATTCAGAATATCACACATTGATCGATCAAACAGAGATTCAGCAACTAAAAGAAAGATCGATTCTTTGGGATCCTTCCTTTCTTCAAACGGAACGAACAGAGATAGAATCAGATCGATTCCCGAAATGCCTTTTTGGATCTTCCTCAATGTCCCGGCTATTCACGAAACGTGAGAAGCAGATGAATAATCATCTGCTTCCGAAAGAAATCGAAGAATTTCTTGGGAATCCTACAAGATCAATTCGTTCTTTTTTCTCTGACAGATGGTCAGAACTTCATCTGGGTTCGAATCCTACTGAGAGGTCCACTAGAGATCAGAAATTTTGGAAGAAAAAACAAGATGTTTCTTTTGTCCCTTCCAGGCGATCGGAAAATAAAGAAATGGTTGATATATTCAAGATAATTACGTATTTACAAAATACCGTCTCAATTCATCCTATTTCATCAGATCCGGGATGTGATATGGTTCCGAAGGATGAACCAGATATGGACAGTTCCAATAAGATTTCATTCTTGAAAAAAAATCCATTTTTGGATTTATTCCATACGATTTTGAATCAGAAGGATTTTGAATCAGAAGAGAGATTTCAAGAAATGGCAGATCTATTCACTCTATCAATAACCGAGCCGGATCTGGTGTATCATAGGGGATTTGCCTTTTCTATTGATTCCTACGGGTTGGATCAAAAAAAATTGGTCCGGATCTACTGCGGGAATGATTTGGAAGATCCAAAACTAAAAACAGCGGTATTTGCTAGCAACAACATCATGGAGGCAGTCAATCAATATAGATTGATCCGAAATCTGATTCAAATCCAATATAGCATCTATGGGTACATAAGAAATGTATCGAATCGATTCTTTTTAATGAATAGATCCAATCGCAACTTCGAATATGGAATTCAAAGGGATCAAATAGGAAATGATACTCTGAATCATATAACTATAATGAAATATACGATCAACCAACATTTATTGAATTTGAAAGAGACTCAGAAGAAATGGTTTGATCCTCTTATTTCTCGAACCGAGAGATCCATGAATCGGGATCCTGATGCATATAGATACAAATGGTCCAATGGGAGCAAGAATTTACAGGAACATTTGGAACATTTCGTTTCTGAACAGAAGAACCGTTTTCAAGTAGTGTTCGATCGATTACGTATGAGTCAATATTCGATTGATTGGTCCGAGGCTATCGACAAACAAGATTTGTCTAAGTCACTTCGTTTCTTTTTGTCCAAGTCACTTCTCTTTTTGTCCAAGTCACTTCCCTTTTTGTCCAAATC